AAATACTGCATATTTGATTCCATCCATAAATCCATTTTCTTCCCTATGAGTTCCAGTATCGATAAGAATTCTAGTTCTTACTGTTCATATGTTATGGTATGAATATACCATACCAATTCGGTATGTATGGATGATGAGATTCCATTGATACAGAGCCAATTCCAATAGACTTATTGAACGTTCCCATTGGCGTGCATCCAGCAGGAATTGAACCTACGAATTTGCCAATTATGAGTTGGGCGCTTTAACCATTCAGCCATGGATGCTTAACAGGGCTCATCGTACATCGTGAATAACCAAATTCCAATTGAAATGAAATCTTTAGGAGGAATCAATGAAAATCTTTAGGAGGAATCAATGAAACGACATCAATTCAAATCCTGGATCTTCGAATTGAGAGAGATATTGAGAGAGATCAAGAATTCTCACTATTTCTTAGATTCATGGATCAAATTCGATTCAGTGGGATCTTTCACTCCCATTTTTTTCCACCAAGAACGTTTTATGAAACTCTTTGACCCCCGAATTTGGAGTATCCTACTTTCACGTGATTCACAGGGTTCAACAAGCAATCGATATTTCACGATCAAAGGTGTAGTACTGCTTGTAGTAGTGGTCCTTATATCTCGTATTAACAATCGAAAGATGGTCGAAAGAAAAAATCTCTATTTGATGGGGCTTCTTCCTATACCTATGAATTCCATCGGACCCAGAAATGAGACATTGGAAGAATCTTTTTGGTCTTCCAATATCAATAGGTTGATTGTTTCGCTCCTGTATCTTCCAAAAGGGAAAAAGATTTCTGAGAGTTGTTTCATGGATCCGCAAGAGAGTACTTGGGTTCTCCCAATAAATAAAAAGCGTATCATGCCTGAATCGAACCGGGGTTCGCGGTGGTGGAGGAACCGGATCGGAAAAAAGAGGGATTCTAGTTGTAAGATAGCTAATGAAACCATAGCTGGAATTGAGATCTCATTCAAAGAGAAAGATAGCAAATATCTGGAGTTTCTTTTTTTATCCTATACGGATGATCCGATCCGCAAGGACCATGATTGGGAATTGTTTGATCGTCTTTCTCCGAGGAAGAAGCGAAACATAATCAACTTGAATTCGGGACAGCTATTCGAAATCTTAGGGAAAGACTTGATTTGTTATCTCATGTCTGCTTTTCGTGAAAAAAGACCAATTGAAGGGGGGGGTTTCTTCAAACAACAAGGAGCTGAGGCAACTATTCAATCAAATGATATTGAGCATGTTTCCCATCTCTTCTCGAGAAACAAGTGGGGTATTTCTTTGCAAAATTGTGCTCAATTTCATATGTGGCAATTCCGCCAAGATCTCTTCGTTAGTTGGGGGAAGAATCAGCACGAATCGGATTTTTTGAGGAACGTATCGAGAGAGAATTGGATTTGGTTAGACAATAATGTGTGGTTGGTAAACAAGGATCGGTTTTTTAGCAGGGTACGGAATGTATTGTCAAATATTCAATATGATTCCACAAGATCTATTTTCGTTCAAGTAACGGATTCTAGCCAATCGAAAGGATCTTCTGATCAATCCAGAGATCATTTCGATTCCATTAGAAATGAGGATTCAGAATATCACACATTGATCGATCAAACAGAGATTCAACAACTAAAAGAAAGATCGATTCTTTGGGATCCTTCCTTTCTTCAAACGGAACGAACAGAGATAGAATCAGATCGATTCCCGAAATGCCTTTTTGGATCTTCCTCAATGTCCCGGCTATTCACGAAACGTGAGAAGCAGATGAATAATCATCTGCTTCCGAAAGAAATCGAAGAATTTCTTGGAAATCCTACAAGATCAATTCGTTCTTTTTTCTCTGACAGATGGTCAGAACTTCATCTGGGTTCGAATCCTACTGAGAGGTCCACTAGAGATCAGAAATTTTTGAAGAAAAAACAAGATGTTTCTTTTGTCCCTTCCAGGCGATCGGAAAATAAAGAAATGGTTGATATATTCAAGATAATTACGTATTTACAAAATACCGTCTCAATTCATCCTATTTCATCAGATACGGGATGTGATATGGTTCCGAAGGATGAACCAGATATGGACAGTTCCAATAAGATTTCATTCTTGAACAAAAATCTATTTTTGGATTTATTTCATCTATTCCATGACCGGAACAAAGGGGGATACACGTTACACCACGATTTTGAATCAGAAGAGAGATTTCAAGAAATGGCGGATCTATTCACTCTATCAATAACCGAGCCGGATCTGGTGTATCATAGGGGATTTGCCTTTTCTATTGATTCCTACGGGTTGGATCAAAAAAAATTCTTGAATGAGGTATTCAACTCCAGAGATGAATCGAAAAAGAAATCTTTATTGGTTCTACCTCCTCTTTTTTATGAGGAGAATGAATCTTTTTATCGAAGGATCAGAAAAAAATCGGTCCGGATCTACTGCGGGAATGATTTGGAAGATCCAAAACTAAAAACAGCGGTATTTGCTAGCAACAACATCACGG